ATTTCCTGGGAAACGAAATCATAGGCACGTAGGTTCAGAGCCAGGCCAACTACGCCAATAGCACTCATCCATAAACCGGTAACGGGTACAAATAGCATAAAGAAATGTAACCAACGTTTATTGGAAAAAGCAACACCAAAGATTTGGGACCAAAAGCGGTTAGCAGTGACCATTGAATAAGTTTCTTCCGCTTGAGTTGGGTTAAAAGCTCGGAAGGTATTTGCACCATCACCATCTTCGAATAGAGTGTTTTCTACAGTAGCCCCATGAATAGCGCATAGCAGAGCCGCACCTAATACTCCGGCAACTCCCATCATATGAAAGGGGTTCAACGTCCAATTATGAAATCCTTGGAAGAAAAGGATGAATCGAAATATAGCTGCTACGCCAAAACTCGGTGCAAAGAACCAACCAGATTGTCCCAGTGGATAAATAAGGAATACGGAAACAAAAACTGCGATTGGACCAGAGAATGAAATTGCATTATAAGGCCGCAATTGAACAGACCGAGCAAGTTCAAATTGACGTAACATGAAACCGATTAGTGCAAAAGCCCCATGGAGAGCGACAAAAGTCCACAGACCACCTAATTGACACCAACGAGTAAAATCTCCTTGTGCTTCCGGTCCCCATAGTAGCAACAAAGAGTGTGCTAAACTATTGGCAGGGGTGGAAACTGCCGCCGTTAAGAAATTGCAACCTTCCAAATAGGAACTAGCCAATCCATGGGTATACCAAGAAGTTACAAAAGTAGTCCCTGTAAACCAACCCCCTAAAGCGAAATAAGCACAAGGAAAGAGCAATAGGCCGGACCATCCTACAAAAACGAAACGGTCCCTTCGTAACCAGTCGTCCATAATATCAAATAGATCATTTTCTTCTTTAGTAACTCTACCAAGGGCTATAGTCATAGTGATCCTCCTATTCAATTACTTCAACCATTTCCGAGCACCTCATATTACTTCCAAGGCATATGATAGTTTGATTATCTGTGGACGATTTCTTTCTCGTTCAATGCCCTTTTTCAATGGTCTCGAAGATAGAAATTTTGCATTTTTATCTATGGGGTCACAACCGAAGTCGTGGTAAATCCACGAATTTCATTAGATTCATTTTTCTTAATACTATAGAAATAAAGAAATAAACATTTGAATTCAGCATTATTCTATGATTCCTATTTCAAAGCCTATCTTTTAAGGGAAAAAGAACCCCTCTTTTCTCATTCGCTCTCTATTGCATGGGTGGGCGAACAAAAATAGGATTCTGAAAAAAAAAAAAAAGAAAGATATTGAAAAGAAAAATTGACTTTCGAAATCCATTTTTATGTGTAACGGAAAAGAGTTGAGATTTCTTCTTATTCCTATAGAACGTCTAGTAACAAGAATATGAAATCGTAAATAGCGAAAAATTCTTGCCTTGCGGGGTCTAAGTCTAAGGAAATACAAAAAATCCGCTTATACAACAATTTCATCCACATCGAATTTATATATCAGAATAGCGGATAGAGGCATCATTCAAGGGGTCAGGTCCACTTACTTTATCTTTCTTTCTAATTTTATGGTGGGTTTGATAAGAATTTTTTTTTCTATAACCTGCTTGTTTTATTCTAACAAGTCCTATACGGAAATGCCCGCTGAAGAGAAAATATATCTGATTTGAAGAGAAAATATATCTGATTGTCTCCTTTTTTTATTAACATTAAGAAAAAAGAATATAACTAAAATGGAATTGGCAATATAATTTTTATGCACTTTTGAAATGAAAATAAGGAAGGATTTTTTGTAATCGTTATTTCTTGCCTCTGTGATATCACGAAAACCTTTCGATTTGGAACGGGGAGAGATGGCTGAGTGGACTAAAGCGGCGGATTGCTAATCCGTTGTACAATTTTTTTGTACCGAGGGTTCGAATCCCTCTCTTTCCGCCCCCTCGGATCGTTTGGGACTTTCGAATTGTAAGGAATTCTAACCCCGGATTTTTTCGTAGATAAATGTACGAAAGAAATTCAATTTGTAAGAAAAAATTCCCAAAAATTTTTTATTTTTACTCCTCACGTCCAGGATTACGTCCTGGGTCATTAGATAAGAATCCAAAGATAAAGAGGGAAACAAAGAATATCACTACTGTATAAACAAAGAGTTTGAGAGTAAGCATTACATAATCTCCAAGATTTTTTTTTAAGGAATAGATTACCCGTTTTTCCTTACCACACAGATCCACTAGGATGGTTTTTTTTATTTTGACACCTAAAAAATGCAAAAATCAATTCTTAAAAAAAATTGCAAGAATTGCTTTATAATAAGCAGTCTTATCAATATCAAAAATTAGTTTAAGTATTGTGTGGGTACCTAAAAGTACCTGCTCAACGTAGGTGCAGGGGGTAGAAAGGCTGATCCAAATTTATTGTTGCAGCTCTACATTCAATGTAGAAGAATTTGAATTTTCGAATCGAAAGTTCATAATATAAGACTTCTCGGCTTTTTCATTTTTTTGGAATGAATACATCATTCAATTTGACAGACAGAACAGAATAGTAAAGATTTCATCGAAAACTTACAGCAGCTTGCCAAACAAACGCTAATAGAAAAAAGAGTACAGGTATGACAGGCATAACATCCACGATTGGGTTGAAAATGGCATAAGCTTCGGGTAATTTAGCTAAGAAAAAACTAGTCGGATAAAGACCAGAATTAAAACAGATAGAGGTTAAACTAAGTATATTAGGCATAACAAGCATTTCGTTCTTGTAGAGTAGATAATTGGATTTTGATTGAGTTATTTTTTTAAGGGAAAAGAAAAGGTGGATTCAAAATCCTTTTTTCTTCGGACTTTCCCAAACACAAAATACCTCCTTGTATTCGCATTCTCAAACGAGAATGGAAGAAATTCGACTTTCATATAATATCTTAATAGAATTTCATGTAATGATCAATGCATTTTTTGGATTCTATATTATCCGCATGTTTAGAATCCTAGCAAGAAAATCTCCCTCATTTTTTAGGTAATTGAAGCGGGATTGACGAATAATATATAATAAAAATACTGTTTATTAGTGTCGCATAAAAGAAATGGGGCGTGGCCAAGTGGTAAGGCAGCGGGTTTTGGTCCCGTTATTCGGAGGTTCGAATCCTTCCGTCCCAGATTTTCTTTCATGAAACGAAAGATAGAATCATATTGTGCCCTGCACGACACAAAAGCTTACTAAAGAGAATAATTATTTCTTATGAACTCTTAGACTTAGATTAGATGATTCTTTTTCTTTCTCAGAAAACAAAATCAAGTGTCAAGTCCAGTCAAATTGAATATCTTTATTCATTATTCATTCAAAATTTTGGTCTGTCAGACACATTCAGGATATGTTCCTACTACTCATTACTCATATGTGTATATGTTTTGAATATATGTTTTGAAATTGGAACTTTTTAGGTAAACTTTATGTTCCATATCCATGAAGTGGGAATTCTTATAGAATACATTTATTTGACACCTAATGTGAAGAAAAAGGGGTTTCCATTCTACGGATAGAGACTAGATTTTTCTATTTTAGGCATTATCTGATTTGCAAATATCCATTTGCAAATCAATGGAATGCGAGGATTAGAAATAAATTCATATATTCTGTCTACTCGACTTTGGAATTGATTAAAAAACAAAAATTTATGAGGGAAAATACTGTATAAAAAATCAGACCTATCCCTTTATGATATTATGATACAGATAGATTTTTGTTTTGTTGTTTTATTAGTAAAAAGGAGGGGCTCTTCTAAAGTATTGGTTAAGCGAAAACGATTTCGATTTGTGATTTTTTAAATATCCAGAATGATCCATTCCGGGAAGGATAAGGTAAGAACTGTTCGTTGGATAGAATAGAATGGATTCAAAAAAAATCATACTTTTCTTATTTTTAATTTGGAATTTTTTCTGTTACCTAAAAGAAAGAATGCTATAAGTAAAAAGCAAAGACCTTAATTTTACTTTACACTAATTTTTTTACTTTATTTTTTCTTTCTTTTGTTACTCCTGTTATTCCAGTCGAAGAACTATGAAAAGTTTATAACTAACAAAAAACTGCTAATCTTTTTATTGGCATAGTTTATTTGTTGGAGAAGAGTGGATTCTTCTCATTTCAGGATTGATCATCCCGATTCCTCCGTTGAGGATGGATATTCAATAATAAATAAGTCTTAAGCAAACTATTTTATTCCTCTTTTTCAAACTATGTTTCATTCATATGATAGAATATGGGTTTAAATAAATTGGCTCCTTACAGAGTCTTCCCCAATAATACTAATACTTATTTCTTTTATCCATATTTCTCCATAGATAGCAAGTTTGAATTAGTATACAAAACCAATGACTATTCATGATTCCATACATATTGGATCAATTCTCGATACCACTTTGCAATGAAATTAGAGGAATGTTATGGTAAAACTTCGTTTAAAACGATGTGGTAGAAAGCAACGTGCGACTTGAAGGAGATGATCGATTGTGGATTTTGCTATCCACCATTTTGCATAGTAATGAAAATGCTCTTGGCTCGACATAGTCTGTTCTATTTGCCCCGAACCGAATTTGCGCTGGGTTGTTTGTAAGTAAATAGTACACGATGGAGCTCGAGAAGACAGAATAGAATTGATTTTTTATCAAGGGAAAGAATCTAGGGTTAGTGAAAACTAATAAATTAGGCCAACTTTGTCAGTCTATCCTTACTATAGAAATTAAATTGAAAGGTTAAAATAAGAAAAAGTCTAATTTTTGAAGATTGGAAAACTTTTTTCGATTAAAAGTCTATCAGAATCAATCGTTCATATTTGATTTCTCTAGAAGAGGAAAATGCTTTACTGAAGGAAATAAGAAAAAAAAGGGGTATGTTGCTACTCTTTTGAAAGAAAAAAGAATAGGAATTCCCGAAGTAATGTCTAAACCCAAGGATTTCACAAATCAAAGATAAAGGATTCCGGAACAAGTAAACATGATTTTCAAACATCTCAACGATCAGAATAAGGAATAAAAGTAAATTTGTTCGAGATGAAATAAAGAAAAGAGTTTCGAGACGACTCAAAAAAATTTCGAGGGATTTCTCTTTTGAATTCTGTCAGTCAAAATTAGCCAACTTGAGTCATGAGTATAAATGAAATTTGTTTTTTCTTCTATAAGGAAATTAATCCAAGTTATAGTCTAATTACTTGTATTATAGATAGAAATTCGAATCATTTTCTCGAGCCGTATGAGGAGAAAACCTCCTATACGTTTCTAGGGGGGGCATTGTTTATCTATATCTATCCCAATAAGCTGTCTATCGAATCGTTGCAATTGATGTTCGATCTCGAAGAGAAGGAAGAGATCTTCAAAAAGTTGGTTTTTATGATCCGATAAAGAATCAAACTTGTTTAAATGTTCCAGCTATTATCTATTTCCTTGAAAAAGGTGCTCAACCTACAAGAACTGTTTATGATATTTTAAGGAAAGCAGAATTCTTTAAAGATAAAGAAAGAACTTTGAGTTAATTGAATAACTAACAACTAACTAAATAAAAAATATAAAAATAGGGGAGGGTCATTAATATCCCTTAATTATTTAGACACAATTTGCCTCTTTTTTAGTCCTATTTTTTTGTTGCATTTATGTCGTGCCAATCCAACAAAAGCCCTTATTTAATTTCCTTTTTTGTATTTAATGGGTTTTCTTACCATTGTATTTCTATTGACAAAGATCTATTGAACAAATAGAATTTGTAGCTAGATAGGTCTCTTTATCGTCACTGCATATTAGGTATTTCTGTCTACACTTTGCTTAAATGATAGGGTTGCCCCCCCCGTTTGCATGTACTTTCATATCATATAAGATTTTTCTATTTAAATGCTAAAAAAATAATAATTTTGCTACTATGACTGGGGCCGCTCCTTTTTTAACCTTAGTGAAATTAAACCGATCTGTTTATTTTGGTATTTGAGTGTTTTTAATGGGTGATAAAATCTTTCTTTTGATGTCTTGCTAATTCAATGTTTTGCCAGGAGCGTTCGGTGTAATTTCATCGATTTTTGGATTTCGATCGTATCTAAGATCCTATTTTATCTGGGTTGCTAACTCAATGGTAGAGTACTCGGCTTTTAAGTGCGACTATGATCTTTTACACATTTGGATGAAGCAACAAATTCGTCCAGACTCTTGGTAGAGTCTAGAAGACCACGACTGATCCTCAAAGGTAATGAATGGAAAAAATAGCATGTCGTAATAAAATCAATTTCTTTTTTTTTTTTTAATTCCGATTTTCGGGGTCTAGTGAATAAATGGATAGAGCCTGGCTCTAATTCTGGTAAAATAAAAAGCAACGAGCTTAACTTCTTAATTGAAATGATTTCCCGATCTAATTAGACGTTAAAAATGGATTAGTGCCTAATGCGGGGAAAGGTTGGGTTTTCCTATCGGTGGACCCTTTAATTTTTTTAGGAATCCTAATTATTCTTGATTATGGATTGAAAAGGAATGTTATGAATTGAATGTGTAAAAGAAGCAGTATATTGATAAAGAGACTGTATTCCAAAGTCAAAAGAGCGATTGGCCTGCAAAAATAAAAGATTTGTTCTTTTTTTGTAATTAGAACAAACATAAACTTATTAGATAGAAAAGGAGCAGAAAAAGATCTATGGAATGGATTAGACTCCCTTTCTTTTCAGGGTTTGTTTTAAAAAATGTAACACCCTGTTCTGACCATATTGCACTATGTATGATCATTTGATAAATCGAGAAATGCTTTTTTTTCTCTGATTCAAGTAGAAATACAAATGGCAAAATTCGAAAGGTATTCAGAAAAACAGAAATCTCACCAACAATACTTCGTTTACCCACTTCTCTTTCAGGAATATATTTATGCATTTGCCCACGATTATGTATTAAATGGTTCCGAACCTGTGGAAATTTTTGGTTGTAATACCAAGAAATTTAGTTCACTACTTGTGAAACGTTTAATTATTCGAATGTATCAGCAAAATTTTTGGATTAATTCGGTTAATCATCCTAACCAAGATCGATTGTTGGATCACAGCAATCATTTTTATTCTGAGTTTTATTCTCAGATTCTATCTGAGGGGTTTGCAATCGTTGTAGAAATCCCATTCTCGCTAGGACAGCTATCTTGTCCGGAAGAAAAAGAAATACCAAAGTTTCAAAATTTACGATCTATTCATTCCATATTTCCCTTTTTAGAAGACAAATTTTTGCATTTACATTATCTATCACATATAGAAATACCCTATCCTATCCATTTTGAAATCTTGGTTCAACTCCTTGAATACCGGATCCAAGATGTTCCATCTTTGCATTTATTGCGATTCTTTCTCAACTATTATTCGAATTGGAATAGTCTTATTACTTCAATGAAATCCATTTTTCTTTTGAAAAAAGAAAATAAAAGACTATCTCGATTCCTATATAACTCTTATGTATCGGAATACGAATTTTTCCTGTTGTTTCTTCGTAAACAATCTTCTTGCTTAC